AGCGTTATGAAGAAACTTCAGTTAAGTTATGGTATAGAAAAGGGGGATTCTTTAGTTTTTCCTTCCTGCTGAGAAAGCATTTATTCCTTCAGCTCATTTCTCAAAATACTTCAATCGGTACACGCAAGAAATAGGCCAATTCGGCAGCTTTTTGTTCGATTTCCCGTGGAGTAACATTCTCATCAGTACGAGTCAAGGGAATGGCCCCCTGGCCTCTGATATCCATATAAAGGACACGGCGAGCAGAAATACCCTCTTTAACTTCTATTCTGACGGACTGAATATCCTTTATAAGGAATCGGAGGAAGATGCGACGATTTTTTCCAGGGAATCCCCAACGAAAAATACACACCATTCCTTCTTTTCTATCGAATCGATCATAACCACCCCCTACATTCCACGAAATTGTGCACCACAAATAGGAGCTAATAAAGAGACCCGCGATCCCATAGAAAGACATCACAATCCCTTGTGGAAAAAAAAGGATTTGCTGAGACGGAAATAAAGATATCAAGTTTCTCCCAAGATAACTGGAAGTTCCAACCAATAAGAATCCTAATGAACCTAAAAAAAGGATAATGGCCCAGCAGAAATTACTTGTTTTTCGCGACCCCGTTATAGGTTGTATCCATATATGTTCTGATCGACAACTCATACTTGATCTGGTTTCGTTTTATTGGAATTGAGAGAATACCCTAGACTTTACTCTTTTTGTTTCCGAAGTAACTCTCATCAACTAGTACTAGTTTGATGTGAACCTTTAAGAGTAATTTATCAAATTGGTTAGATCTAAAATAAAAAAAAAACATACCCTTCGTATGATCCCATCAATATACATATAGATGTACCGATTTTACAGTTCAGCCATCCGGCGATCCTGAGATTTTTTCAAATAGATAGAATTCCTTTACCCCCATATCATCTTTCTACAGGCCAAAGAGCCCCTTTTCGACGGAAGCGCCGCATGTTATACCTTCTTTTCTTACACTAAAAAAGTATAGGTATCTGCGTTATGATACAAGTCTTAGTTTTGAAAAAAAATGGATCAGAGTTGGGCCCATTAGATCTAAACAGTCTTATTTTTTTGAACATGAAGAAATAAAGAAGCCATTGCCATTGCCGGAAATACTAAGCCTACTAAAGGCACCAAAACAGAGGGAAAGTCGAAAGTTGTCATATAAAGGATACCTCAATTTACTATTTGTACCTGTTATTATTATTTATATATATATTAATATTATAAAGATAAAGATTAGTATAAATCTAAGTATATATCTAAGTGAGTATAGAAGGTACAAAAGCATATATCATATCTATAGTTTCTATATTCTAGAATTCTATATTTGGATTATATATACATACGTAAGACGTAGAACAAAAATTTTTTATTTTCCTAGAATTTAACGAAAATAAGAATTCACTATTTTTCTTGTTGATAGAGGCCTCTTAACTGAATTAGTAATCAAGACTATAGATAAAAAGGAGTTATCCACAACTTTTGATTTCTTTTTACAATTTAGATCTTATGTCAACAAAAAAACCCCATTCATATTCGTTTTACTTGGATTCTGATAAACTAACTACTTGTTTGCTACAAATAAAAAAGGAACTTAATGCTCTATTGAATTTTGATTCAAAGGAAAGAAAGCGTGGAGCTGAAATAACTCACTCAGAACGCTTTTTAAAGGATTACGTGGTACGATTAGATCGAATAAGCCCTTCTGGAATAAATATTCAGCCGCCTGTGAACCTTCAGGTACTGTTTTATTCAATGTTTGTTCAATTACTCTTTTACCCGCAAATGCAATATAGGCATTGGGTTCGGCAATAATGATATCTCCCAACATACCAAAACTCGCAGTTACCCCCCCTGTAGTAGGAGATGTAAGAATTGGTACATAGAATAACTTTTTATTTGATTGATAATCATATAAAGCAGAAGATATTTTAGCCATTTGCATTAAACTCAAACTTCCCTCTTGCATACGCGCCCCCCCGGAAGCACATACTATAATAAGAGGGAGAAATTTGTTAGTAGCGTACTCAATCAAACGGGTTATTTTCTCCCCAACCACGGATCCCATACTACCCCCCATAAACTGAAAATCCATAACCCCAAGTGCTATGGGAATACCGTTTAATTGGCCTATACCCGTTTGAACGGCTTCAGTTAATCCTGTCTTTCGTTGATAAGAATCGATACGATCTTTATAAGGCTCCTCTTCCGAATGAAATTCAATGGGATCCAAAGAAACCATGTCTTCATCCATAGCATCCCAAGTATCCGGATCGATCGAAAGTTCGATTCTATCGGAACTACTCATTTTCAAATGATATCCACATTGTTCACAAAGATTCATTTTTGATTTTAAAATTTTCTTATAATTTAATCCATAACAATTTTCACATTGAACCCACAAATGTCTGTATTTTTGAGTTACATCCAGATCATTGGAACTTTCTATTATAGTGCTACCATTCGTGCTGGTACTTATATCGG